AAATATCCTGAACAGTTCCTGTAGGTTGAGCCCCTTTTTCAAGGAAATAGAGAATAGCAGGAACGTTTAAATAAGTTTGATTCTTTATCGGATCATAAAAACCTACTTTCTGAAGATCTTTTCCTTCTCTTCGAGATCGAACATCAATTGCAACGATTCGATAGACGACTCATTGAGATAGATGTAGATGAACAATACACCCCCCCTAGAAACGTATAGGAAGTTTTCTCCTCGTACGGCTCGAGAAAAAAAGAATTGGATTTGAAGTTTTATCTATGGTATGGAATTCGAATAAATTCCATAAATGATAAAAGGTTCTATAAAATCATCAAATCAATTAGACTGGGGTTTAAGTCTGTTTTTTCTTCTTCTTTCCTAAAAAAGAAAAAAAAACCATTCTTACTCATAACTCAAGTTAGATAATTCTCCAAAAATTCAAAAGAGAATCTTTCGTTTATTGAGTAGTCTTTACCCCCTTTTTTGTTTGTCTCGGTTAAAAAATATTTGGATTCTTAAGTCTGGCCCCGTTAGTGAGACGATTAAAACGGTGTTTCCTTGTTCTGGGATCCTTTATCTTTGTTTTAAATCATTGGGTTTAGGCATTACTTCGGTGCTTCTTAATCCTTTCAAAATGGCAGCAACATACCCTTTTTTTTTTTATTTCCTTCTATCAAAGAATCCTACGGACACTAGATTCCCTCTTTTGATCGAAACGGTTTGATTAATTCCAACAAATTTTCCTTTTGAATTGTAAACTTGTTCGAATAGGATCCCTTCCATTTCTATATCGAAGATATATTCACGAAGTTGCTCCAATTTATTGATTTGCATTAACCCTAGATTCTTGTCCTGAGAAATGAATTAATACTTTCTACTCGAGCTCCATCGTGGACTATTTAGGTTACCAACGGATGTCGAAGCCAAGAGCATCTTCATTACTATAGAAATAGAAAATGGTGGATATAAGCAAGAATCCACAATGGATCATGTCCTTCAAGTCGCACGTTGCTTTCTACCACATCGTTTCAAACGAAGTTTTACCATAACATTCTTCTAATTTGTAATTTGGACCCAGTATGGAATTGATTCAATCATGGAATCATGAATAGTCATTGGTTTGTACACATCGTAATCTATATCCCTTTGTTCTATAAATAGAATAGAGATTTTATATATAGTTATAGATCGGTAAATAAAGAATCCAGCTATAAATCGGTAAAGAGTTTTCTGAATAAGTTTTAGCAAGTCCTCTTAATTTAAATTTAAAGAATTTCTATTTAATAATAGATTAAAGGTTAGGGTTAAATATTTTCTTTTTAAATTTCAAAATTTAAAATCGAGAGGATCAAAAACCTTTTTCACAAAAATAGAATAAAAAAAGAATAGAAGGATACATATACGTTAAACATTTCCTCATTTTTTATGTTATTTTGTTTAAGCTGTGTAGTTCAGCAAGATTTCGCTAATCGAATCTTGCCATACATAATAGAATAGAAAGTGAATAAAAGATAATAAAAGATATAAAACACTCCCTCTTAAGTGTTACGTAAATTTACAATTATTTATTAGGGCCAAACACGAAATACTTATTCAAAGAAAATACCTCGGATGGATATATAATTACATATATAATTTTTTTTGTTAATGCAATTGAGGCAGACACAGAAATTTGAATATCTTCGGTTAATATATTCGCCCCCCGGGGTACTACAGGACTAATGGGACATAAGAGAAAAGAAATGGGAATTATGCGGACTGGCTAGGTACAAATCCCAACAAGTCCAAATTAACAAATTAAGTTGCTCCTTTTTTATTTTAGTCTACCTCCTTAGGAGAATTAATCCTATTGACTTTGAATGAATTTCATTAGTACCAAAATAGTTGGAATTAAGAAATCTATATAAAAATTCCTAAAAATTTAGTTTATAGGATAAGAAATAATAGATAGGATCCTTGAAAATCAAAATATTGATAAAATAGAAAATCAATATGGGACGCAATCCTTTTCTAAATAACTAACTTCGCGAAACAAGATTGGATTGGGCATAGGATAAAAAGACCCCCTATTTTAAAATTCCAACTCTTGGAACCCATGTTCACAATTTACCTGGATCAGAAATAGAGTCAATTACATTTGCGTGTCATTTGAACTCGATTCAATTCAGTTTGTGTAAAAAAGATATGATTCATGCATAAAAGATAAAAAAAAAAAGAAAGAAATTCCAGCTAACATTAGACTTTACCCCATTCAAAAAAATCTTTATTCTATTCTAACATAATGAATATGCTCTGGGACGGAAGGATTCGAACCTTCGAATGCCGGGACCAAAACCCGTTGCCTTACCACTTGGCCACGCCCCATTTAGATTTCTATTCGAAACTACTTTCGATAGTACTTTCGATACTACTAAAGTATAATTAATTAAATTATAATTAATTACTATTAGCAATTAATTGTACTATTTAATATTTTTCATTTTAATTAATATTTAAAATATTTTATATTTTATAAATCTTAATTAATATTAAATTATTATTTATATTTAATATTTAATTAATTTATAGTTAAATTTATAGTTAAATTTATAGTTATTAATAACTATTATATTTAATTAATATATAGTATTCGTTATTTGTCAACTCCAATCTAATTTATTCTATAGATATTTAGATTATTACTAAGATTTTTTTTTTAATTTTAATATAGAATTAATAGAATTAAACTTAATTTATTGATCATTAGATATAATTCAATTAAGATATTGTATGAAAGTATGATTTCCTCTATTCTCTTTTGAGAATTGGAGGTTTTGATTGGGTGAGTTCAAAAGAAAAGAAGGATTTTTTGTCTACCTAAATTTTCCCTTATATCATATCAATAACTCAATCAAAATGCAATTATCTCCAAGAATAAAATGTCTGTTATGCTTAATATCTTTAGTTTGATCTGTATCTGTCTTAATTCTGCCTTTTATTCAAGTAGTTTTTTCTTCGGAAAATTGCCCGAGGCCTACGCTTTTTTGAACCCAATCGTAGATGTTATGCCAGTCATACCCGTGTTCTTTTTTCTCTTAGCTTTTGTTTGGCAAGCTGCTGTAAGTTTTCGATAAGATCCTTAATCTGAAATCTAAATTATTTAAATTGAAAAATTCTTACAAATTTCCTGGATTTCCTAGCAAGTTCGTGATTTTTTCTAGAAAGAAACTCGGTTCTTGATATCCAAATAGGATATGTGGTAGAAAAATGGAGGATCTATTCTCGTTTTTTTTAATTATCTTGGAGATTGTGTAATGCTTACTCTCAAACTCTTCGTTTACACAGTAGTGATATTTTTTGTTTCTCTCTTCATCTTTGGATTCCTATCTAATGATCCTGGACGTAATCCTGGGCGCGAAGAATAAGGGTTTTTCCTTTCTATTTTCTTCGGATTTTTTGTTTAGATAAAAACAAAGGATTTGCCAAATTTGAAAAAAATAAATAAATAAATAAAAAAAAGTCATCAAGGGAAGCGGAAAGAGAGGGATTCGAACCCTCGGTACGAATAACTCGTACAACGGATTAGCAATCCGCCGCTTTAGTCCACTCAGCCATCTCTCCTAATTCAAAATTGGGTTAGATTACACATAAAATAAGGAGTATTTCTTTCTCGATTCTATAGATATGTAGAATTTTTATCAATTTTTATCAGTAATTTATTTTCGATAAATAAAGAAAAGGGCTCGAAAGTGCCAAGAATATAAAGAAAAAAAAGTGGCCCCTTCATATTTTCTTCGAAAGACCCTTCTTACTTCTTATTGACACGGGGCCTGGCCTGGTCAGTACCCAGCCGGGCCTCTTTTTGTTTTGTTCCAACTAATTATAGAAAAATAATGATGATTTTTCATTTATCTGATTTGAAAACAAAAATGCTTAATATTATATAAACTTAGTATTATATAAATATATAAATATAAAAAAGTGAATAGGAAATATTTAAGCACAAACAAAAAAAGAAGGAGGACTATTTCCATCCGCGAAAACGGAAAAGAAAGGAGGGTCAATACTCTAAATTTTATTATTTTTTGATGATCCCATCTTATTATACCCCATTTTCCGGTTCGACAAAAGGTCGAGTTGTATACAATAATCGAATTGTAGCGGGTATAGTTTAGTGGTAAAAGTGTGATTCGTTTTTTTACCCCTTTGATAGTTAAAGGGTCGTTGTTTTCGGTTTGATTCGTATTCCGACCAAAAACTTTATTTGCAAAAATAAAAGGATTTACTCCTTTACCTCTCAATCACGGATTCGAGAAAAACTATACATTCTCGTGATTTGTATCCAAGGATCACTTAGAAAGTGAGAAATTGGATTATGAAATTACGAAACATAATTTGGGAATTGGATTAATAGTTCCAATTGAATCAGTATGAGTAAAGGATCCATGGATGAAGATAGAAAGTAGGTTTCTAATCGTAACTAAATCTTCAATTTTTTCTTTACAAATAAAAAATTGAATCAAAATAGCTATTAAATGATGACTCTGGTTTACTAGAGGCATCGACCTGTTTTTTTAGCTCGGTGGAAACAAAATCCCTTTCCTCAGGAACGTCTCAAATAAAAATAGAGAACGAAGTAACTAGAAAGATTGTTAGAATTACTCTCTTCTAGAGGGATCATCTAGAAAGCAATCAGTAGTCAAACAAAAGTTGACATAGATGTTATGGGTAGAATTTTTTTTTGTAATTTTGTTCACATTCATATCCATAAAGGAGCCGAATGAAACCAAAGTTTCATGTTCGGTTTTGAATTAGAGACGTTCAAAATGCTGAATCGACGTCGACTATAACCCCTAGCCTTCCAAGCTAACGATGCGGGTTCGATTCCCGCTACCCGCTTTCTATTCTTTTTTTTTTTTTTCAGCGAAGAGGTGGGGAAAGTCAAAATACGAAAAAAATCGGAATGAAAAGCGTCCATTGTCTAATGGATAGGACAGAGGTCTTCTAAACCTTTGGTATAGGTT